TGATGTGAACCTTTAAGAATAATTTATCAAATTGGTTAGATCTAAAATAAAACAAACCCTTCGTATGATCCCATCGATATACATATAGATGTGCCGATTTTACAGTTCAGCCATCCGGTGATCCTGATATTTTTTTTTTTTCAAATAGATATAATTCCTTTACCCCCATATCATCTTTCTACAGGCCAAAAACCCCTTTCGGCGGAAGCGCCGCATGTTATACCTTCTTCCACTAAATAGGTATCTGCGTTATGATACAAGTCTTAGTTTTGAAAAAATGGATGAGAGTTGGACCCATCAGATCTAAACAGTCTTATTTTTTTGAACATGAAGAAATAAAGAAGCCATTGCCATTGCCGGAAATACTAAGCCTACTAAAGGCACCAAAACAGAGGGAAAGTCAAAAGTTGTCATATAAAGGATACCTCAATTTACTATTTGTACCTGTTATTAATATTATTATTAATATTATTATTATTTATTATTATTTATAAAGATATCTTATCTTATTAAGAATAAGAATTAAATAATTAGTATAAATCTAATTATATATCTAAGTTAGTATAGAAGGTACAAAACCATATATCATTATATATTTGGATTTTATATACATACGTAAGACGTAGAACAAATTTTTTTTTATTTTCCTAATTTAACAAAAAAAAGATTCAATATTTTTTCTTGTTGATAGAGGCCTCTTAACTAAATTAGTAATCAAGAATATAGATAAAAAAGAGTTATCCGCAACTTTTTACAATTTAGATCTTATGTCAACAAAGAAACCCCATTCATATTCGTTTTACTTGAATTCTGATAAACTACCTACTTGTTTGCTACAAATAAAAAAGTAACTTAATGCTCTATTGAATTTTGATTCAAAGGAAAGAAAGCGTGGAGCTGAAATAATTCACTCAGAACGCTTTTTAAAGGATTACGTGGTACGATTAGATCGAATAAGCCTTTCTGGAATAAATATTCAGCCGCCTGTGAACCTTCAGGTACTGTTTTATTCAATGTTTGTTCAATTACTCTTTTACCCGCAAATGCAATATAGGCATTGGGTTCGGCAATAATGATATCTCCCAACATACCAAAACTAGCAGTCACCCCCCCTGTAGTAGGAGATGTAAGAATTGGTACATAGAATAACTTTTTCTTTGATTGATAATCATATAAAGCAGAAGATATTTTAGCCATTTGCATTAAACTCAAACTTCCCTCTTGCATACGCGCCCCCCCAGAAGCACATACTATAATAAGAGGGAGAAATTTTTTAGTAGCGTACTCAATCAAACGGGTTATTTTCTCCCCAACCACGGATCCCATACTACCCCCCATAAACTGAAAATCCATAACCCCAAGTGCTATGGGAATACCGTTTAATTGGCCTATGCCTGTTTGAACGGCTTCAGTTAATCCTGTCTTTCGTTGATAAGAATCGATACGATCTTTATAAGGCTCCTCTTCCGAATGAAATTCAATGGGATCCAAAGAAACCATGTCTTCATCCATAGCATCCCAAGTATCCGGATCGACCGAAAGTTCGATTCTATCTGAACTACTCATTTTCAAATGATATCCACATTGTTCACAAAGATTCATTTTTGATTTTAAAATTTTCTTATAATTTAATCCATAACAATTTTCACATTGAACCCACAAATGTCTGTATTTTTGAGTTACATCCAGATCATTGGAACTTTCTCTTATAGTGCTATCATTCGCACTGGTACTTATATCGGACCCCTTAATTTCACCACAAACGGAACGAGAAATGTAACTGTTACTGTAATTGTCACTACCACTTACAATGTACGTATCAATAAAGATTTGAGACTCAAGATAAATGTCAATACAACTATTAATGTGATTATTCCAACTATATTGAGTATCATACATGTAATGATCATCGTGAGGATCGTCATTCTTCGATCCATTATTTAGATAACTAAAATTCCAATAACTATAAAAATAACTTTCTAGTTCACTCTGAAAAAAATGACCACTATCAATCTTGAAAATATGATTTTCAATATCAAAATATATGGAATAACTGTTCCCATTCCTATCCATAACTAAAAAAGTTTCATCAGAGATGAAATTCCGAGTGTCCTTGACACCGAATAAATAATCAACATTGCTGTAACTAGTATTGTCACGACTGCCCCAACTATGACTATTTTTCTTCATATCATTTCTATTCGGATCTTCACTTTCACTAGTATTTTCAATAGGACCAAGACCGCCCGTTGATTTACTTAAACCACACCTGTGTTCGAACTCTTTCTTAAACAGTATTGAATTGAACCACCACCTTTCCATAGAGTTTTCTTGCCCCCTATTTGCTTTGCATGAAAATACAATAGATGAATAGTCATTCGATGAAAAATAATTTATTTGAATATCTTTTTCCTGTCAGAATAAACATATAAATCCAATCAATAGGATTATTAACTAATTAACTAATCTAATAAGGAATGTGAGTATTGAAAAAAGTATT